ATGTGTCCCCTCGTTCAATCATAACTATTTATGTTAATTTTGATCCTATCCCCCGGTAGTGTTCGTATAAAAGTACCTCGTATCCTTCCTGAAAGATAACCCAGGATCAGATCTTCATTATCGACAATGAATTCGAAATATACCATTTTCAAGTGATTCAGTGATTAAACCTTGGTAAGTCGATTTTTTTTCTTTCATTCTATATACCTAATCCCTTTTTTCAAAAAAAAAAACGGAAGTTTGAAGTTAGGGAGTTCCTTATCCGCGGATACCAGAAAGATTACCATATATAACACAAAATTTCTCCCCCTATTCTTTCTAATCGAGTCTCTCGGTCTGTCATTATACCTCGAGAAGTGGAAAGAATTACAATCCCCATCCCTCCTAAAATCCTAGGAATTTTGTGATAGTGGGAATAGATTCGTAGGCCGGGTCGACTAATACGTTTTAAAATAGTTCTATATGGGCCTTTCCTATTTCTTCTATGTCGCAGCGTTGAAACCAAGAAATTTTTATGACTTTCTCGATGTGTTCTTACATTTTCAATAAAGCCTTCTTGTAGAAGTATTTTCACAATGGTTTCGGTAATTTTCGTAGATGCAACTCGAACCGTTCTCTTTTTATCCATGTCAGCATTCCGTATAGCCGTTATTAGGTCTGCAATAGTATCCTTGCCCATGACTCAAATTATTAGTGCCTCCGAATTTTCATCTAATCAACATGTTCTACTTTCTTTTTTTTTTTAAGGTATATGCGTGAGACACAATCTACTAATCAATTCTACAAAGTCAAGTCATTTTCGTTGAATCTTTTTCAGATACCCTACTAAATCATAGTCTCATCTAGTAGTAATAGTAGGTATTTATAATACTTCAGGAGCTAATGAAACTATTTTCGTAAAATTCAACTGTCTCAATTCCCGAGCGATCGCACCAAAAACTCGAGTTCCTTTTGGATTTCCTTCTTTGTCAATGACAACTGCCGCATTGTCATCATATTTTATTATCATACCGTTGTCACGTTTGAGTTCTTTACATGTACGGACAATTACAGCTCTGATCACTTCTGATCTTTGTAGAGACGTGTGGGGAACTGCTTCTTTGATTACAGCAACAACAACGTCACCGATATGAGCATATCGTCGATTACTAGCTCCTATGATTCGAATACACATTAATTCTCTAGCCCCGCTGTTGTCTGCTACATTTAAATGGGTTTGAGTTTGAATCATTTTTTTTCTTTGCCCTTTGCATGAAAAAAAAGGAAGAAATATTTTTTGTTCATAAAAAAAGTAAAAAACCTAAGTTGTTTTTTCATCACGAAGGTCCCTTTATTTTGGTTACACATTCCGATCCCGCAATAATGAATTGTGTTTGTATAGGCATTTTGGACGCAGCTATTGTAATCGCTTCTCTGGCTACCATTTCTGATATTCCGCCCATTTCATAAAGTATTTGACCTGGTTTAACAACAGATACCCAAAATTCGGGAGAGCCTTTCCCCGAACCCATGCGTGTTTCGGTGGGTCTTACTGTAACAGGTTTGTCGGGAAATATACGTATCCATATTTTTCCACCACGACGCGCATATCGTGTCATTGATTTTCGGCCCGCTTCTATTTGTCTAGATGTAATCCAAGCAGGTTCAAGTGCCTGAAGAGCGTATCTACCGAAACAAATACGATTGCCTCGAGAAGCTATTCCCTTCATTCTTCCTCTATGTTGTTTACGGAATCTGGTTCTTTTGGGGTTATAGTTGATGGTTCTTTCTCAATGCCATCTCTACTGCAGAACCGGACATGAGAGTTTCTTCTCATCCAGCTCCTCGCGAATGAAACGAGAAAAAAAAAAAAAATTACCAAAAATTCTTGATACCAGAGTCTGCCCATATCATTTAGCTTTCGCCGAGCTCATAAGAAGAGAGACGGCTTGAATAGTTGGCTCGTCAATCTAGCTTAGGAATAGCAAAATGTGAACCAAAGCTCTGCGGGGCTAATGATTAGGAAATCTGGGGATTTTTTGAGATCGAATCTCTCACGTAGAAATTGTTATACCCTGCTTGTCTATGTATAGAAAATTCGAAGTTGATTTCTATTGAAATGAAATATTTTTTTTGTGTTTTTTATTAAAGTATAATGCAAAAAAGAAAATTGATTGAGGAAATCGGCCCAAAACTTAGCAATAATTCCAATAATCTTTCGCGGGCGAATATTGACTCTTTTAATCTATTATATCTTTTATTCGTAGGGTCATCCCATGACCTCTCAGAATAAATGAATTGATTCTTGGTTCGTTCCGCCATCCCACCCAATGAATCATTAGGATTCGTTTTCAATAGAATCCTTTGGAGTCACAGGTTCTGTCGTTCCCACCGCTTCTCAATTAATGGCTAGGTCCAAACTTTGCAATAGAGCTTCTAATTTCATTTGTTCCTGAGCCAATCTCCTCAGTCTTTATTGACTCGGGGCTCTTTTTTTTTTTTTCTTATGAATTAGATGCATGCATCTAATCTAATTACTAATTCTGGACGAATCTATATCTATGCTTTATTACATTGCCTTTTTTTTTATGAGATGATTCATAGACCATACATCATATTGGAATTATATATCATTAATATTTTCTTTTTTTTTCTCTCACCCTTCCATATTATCCGTATCCCTTTTTGCTTTACAACTTTCTGATCTGATTGATTTCTTTTTGTATCTTATGTCAAAAATATTTTTTTTTTTCAGTTGCTACAACGATATGATCGATTCATCATATAGTGACTGGTTCCTTAGATCCAGATAATAGGAAGCAATGGGTTGGTTATTATATTAGTTCTATAATTATTAGTTGATACTACGGGCTAGTCCCCCTTTTAATCCTAACCTAAATCTCAAAAAAAACCAACGAGTCACACACTAAGCATAGCAATTCTACCAAAAATTCAATCAATTTTTTATTCAAAACCCCTTTAGAATTCAAATTAGACTCGAAGAATTCTAATTTCTCTGTTTTTTTTTTATTGAACGAAAAAATAACAAACTCCTTCATTATTTTTGTGTTCCATTCTTTCTTTCATTTCCAGATAGATTGGATAGAAGGTAAAGATAATCAAAGGGCCATTACCGCTCGTCTGTAAATATCCAAATTTTGATGCCCAGTGCTCCATAAATAGTTCGAACTGTATAGGAACAATAGTCAATTTTCGCTCGAATGGTTTGCAGGGGAACCCTACCTTTTCTAATCCATTCGACACGTGCAATTTCGTTTCCTTCAATACGTCCTGCGATTTGGATTTGAATTCCCTTTGTCCCTGTTTTTTCAGTTAATTCAATAGCCTTTTGTATGGCCTTTCGAAAAGGAACTCTATTCTTTAATTGTTCGGCTAGATATTCTGCAAGAATTTTAGGGTGTCCATAAGGTTCTTTAATTCTTATTATTGCAATGTTAACTTTTCGGTTTAGAGAATTGAGAGAGTTACATATTGTTTGTACATTGCTCTGTAATTCTTTAATTGCTTGAGATTTCTCCTCTTTTAATAAGTTTGGGAATCCCATATATATAATGACCTGGATCAGGTCGATGCCTTTTTGAATCTCTATACGTCCAATTCCCTCGACACCGGCGGATATTCTCATATTTTCTTGTAAAAAATTCTGAATATAATCCCGTATTTTTTTATCTTCCTGGAGTCCCTCAAAATAATATTTTGGTTGTTCAAACCAAAGGGAATGATGGCTTTGGCTTGTACCAAGCCTGAAACCTAGTGGATTTATTTTTTGTCCCATATGGCCTCGCGCTTGCTATTAGCCCATATCATTCTGTCCTGATTTATCATATTGTATAGCATATAGTGATACCTCTCTTGAATATCTATAAACAGTTCTTTATATATCCATCCCCCTTTTTTTGACCATATGGCAAACTTTCTCTCTTTGGATATATCTTGCAATACAATAGTTATATGGCAGGTAGGCCTTTTTATCGGATAACTATGTCCTTTAGCTCGAGGTTTTAACTTTTTCACAATAGTACCCTCGTTCACTTCGGCTTGACTAATAATTAAAGACGTTTTGTTGAAACCCCGATTGTGAGCAGCATTTGCTGCAGCGGAAGAAACTAATTGAAAAATCGGATAACGTGCTCGATACGGCATGAGTTCTAGTATCATAAGTGTTTCGTCATAGAGGCGCCCCCGAATCTGATCAATTACTCTTCGCGCTTTGTGAGCAGACATAGGTATATGTTGACCTAAGGCGTATACTTCTACCTCTGGTTCTATCTTTATCATAAGGTTCACCTCTCATCAATAAAGGATGAGCACCTATATTCACTTTATTAACATTAACGACGAGATTTTTTATCACTTCTCGTATGCCCCCGGAAAGTCAGAGTAGGTGCGAATTCTCCCAATTTGTGACCTACCATACTATCTGTTATATAAATAGGCAAATGCTCTTTTCCATTATGAATAGCAATTGTATGGCCGATCATTATGGGTATAATGGTAGATGCCCGGGACCAAGTTATGATTATTTCTTTTTCTGCCCTTATGTTGAGCTTCTCAATTTTTCTCAATAAATGATTAGCTACAAAAGGATTTTTTTTTAGTGAACGTGTCACGGCTACTTACTCCTATCTTTTTTTTTGTAAAGACTTTATTTTATTTTGTAAGGACAAAGAGACCTATTTGATTTTCAATTTTGATTTTCAATGTTCTCCTATTTACTACGGCGACGAAGAATCAAACTATCACTATATCTATTCCTTTTTCTACTTCTTCTTCCAAGCGCAGGATAACCCCAAGGGGTTGTGGGTTTTTTTCTACCAATCGGGGCCCTCCCTTCCCCACCCCCGTGGGGATGGTCTACGGGGTTCATAACGACCCCTCTTACTACAGGACGCTTGCCTAGCCAACGCTTAGATCCGGCTCTACCTAATTTTTTCTGGTTCACCCCAACATTACCCACTTGTCCGACTGTTGCTGAACAGTTTTTGGATATCAAACGGACCTCTCCAGATGGTAATTTTAGTGTGGCTGATTTACCCTCTTTTGCTATCAGTTTCGCTACAGCACCCGCAGCTCGCGCTAATTGTCCCCCCTTTCCAAGTGTGATTTCGATGTTATGTATGGCCGTGCCTAAGGGCATATCGGTTGAAGTAGATTCTTCCTATTGATCAATCAAAATCCCTTCCCAAACTGTACAAGCCTCTTCCAAAGCATACGGCTTTCTGGATGTATGTGATGATATCTAGGTAGATGGATCCTATCTTATATAAATCGTATGATGAAGTACCATAGGAGTTGAGATAAAGGAGTCCAAAAATCTGCCGAATCGAATCACTCATGTTATGATCTTCTACATCCTAGGTCTCTCTGTTCCTTCATCTGGCTTATGTTTTTCATGTAGCACTCAGACCGAATGACTCTATCAAATTACGTCAAAACTTTCACATATTTCAGGTAACGTAGGAGACATCTCTACTTTTCCCCCGGGGGTCGAATTCTCAATGCTTGGCTTTCAATTCGCCTCTGACCATCAAATGAAATGTGAATAACTCGTCCTCCTCTCTTTGAAACAAGGGGCGCTTCCGGTTCTGTCGGTGCTTCAAACAATTATGTTTTCTCCATATTACCATATCTCTAGAGTCAATAATTTTCTATAAGGAACTACTGAACTCAATCACTTGCTGTTGTTACTCTTCAGTTTTCTGTTGAGGTCTATCCCGTAGAGGTACTCAATTTGGGTGGGTGATCGATTTCTAGGTTTCGTCGTAAACCTAATTGGTTACTTCCAATTACGTAAATTAATAGTTCAAACCGCACTCAAAGGTAGGGCATTTCCCATTGAGATAGGAACTTCTGTACCAGAAAGAATGGTATCCCCAATTAGAGCCCCCCTGGGATGTAAAATATATCTCTTCTCACCATCCCCATAGTGTATGAGACAAATGTATGCATTTCGATTAGGGTCGTATTCTATGGTTACGATTCTACCAGATATGTCTTTTTTATTTCGTTGAAAATCTATTTTACGGTATAGACGTTTATGACCTCCCCCTCTATGCCTTGAGGTAATGATTCCTCTGGCATTACGACCTTTACCACAACGACGCTGTCCAGAGATCAAATTGTTTCGTGGATTGGATTTCACTTGAATTCCAACAGTTGCATTTCGCGTGTTCGGGGTAGAAGTTTTATATAAATGTATCGCCGTGTTATGAAGTATTTTGAGTGAAATTCATTTCTTTTCTTTCTAAGCTAATAGATGGAATAGAATAACCCGCTTGAAGCGTAATAATCATACGTTTGTAATGCATTTTATGCCCTCTAAGGGGTCTCCTTCTTCGACTCTTTCCCGGGATTCGATGACTATTCATAGCTATTACCTTGACACCAAAAAAGAGTTCGACCCAACGCTTTATTTCTGTCCTAGTTGACTTTGATTCGACATTAGAAGTATATTGATTCTTCCTCAATAACCGAACAGTTTTTTCTGTAAATACTGCATATTGAATTTTATCCATAAATCTATTTTCTTCCCTATGAGTTCCAGTTTCGATAAGAATTCTCCCTCTAACTGTTTCTATACTTATGATATGAATATACCATACATAACACATAACGAATTGGTATGGATGATGAGATTCCATTGATACAAAGCCAATTCCAATAGACGTATTGAACATTCCCGTTGTCGTGCATCCAGCAGGAATTGAACCCGCAAATTTGCCAATTATGAGTTGGGCGCTTTAACCATTCAGCCATGGATGCATAAGGGGGATTATCATAGAATAAAGAAAGAAATATTGTAAAAGAAATATCATAAAGAAATATCATAGAAGAAAGAACTATCGTATCGGAGATTACCTAAAGAAATGGAAACCTATTTTCTTTTACTTTATATTCAATATTTATAATGGGGAGGCACTCAAAATGAAGCATAAAATTTCACAACAAGATCCATTTCAACCCTGGATCTTCGAATTGAGAGAGATGTTAAGAGAGGTCAAGAACTCTCACGATTTGTTAGATTCGTGGACCCAAGTCGATTCAGTTAGAACTATCGTTTCTATTTTTTTCGAGCAAGAACGTTTTATGAAACTCTTCGACCCCCTAATTTGGAGGAGTTTACTCTCACGCGATTCACAGGGGTCAAGAAGCAATCGGTATTTCACGATCAAAGGGGCAGTACTGACGATCAAGGGTCTAGTCAAAGGTGCAGTATTGACGACCAAAGGTCTAGTACTGCTTGTAGTAGTGGTCCTTCTCTATCGCATGCATAATCGAGAAATGGTCGAAAGAAAAAATCTATATTTGATGGGGCTTCTGCCTAGGAATTCCTTTGGACCCAGAAATGCTCCATTGGAAAAATCTTTTGGGTCTATCAATAGGTTGATTGTTTCGCTCCTGTATCTTCCAAAAGGGAAAAAGATCTCTGAGAGTTGTTTCATGGATCCGAAAGAGAGTACTTGGGTTCTCCCAATAACTAAAACGAAAAAGTGTATCATGCCTGAATCTAACTGGGGTTCGCGGTGGTGGAGGAACCGGGTCGGAAAAAAGAGGGATTCTATTTGTAAGATATCTAATGAAACCCTGGCTGTAATTGAGATCTCATTCAAAGAGAAAGATATCAAATATCTGGAGTCTTCTTTTGTTTCCTATACGGATGATCGGATCCGCAAGGACCATGATTGGGAATTGTTTGATCGTCTTTCTCCGAGAAATAAGCGAAACATAATCAACTTGAATTCGGGACAGCTATTTGAAATCTTAGTGAAACACTGGATTTGTTATCTTATGTCTTCTTTTCGTGAAAAAAGACCAATTGAAGTGGAGGGTTTCTTCAAACAACAAGGAGCTGGGTCAACTATTCAATCAAATGATATTGAGCATCTTTCCCATCTCTTCTCGAGAAACAAGTGTGGTATTTCTTTGCTGCAAAATTGTATTCAATTTCATATGTGGCAATTCCGCCAAGATCTCTTCGTTAGTTGGAAGAAGAATCCGCACGAATCAGATTTCTTTAGGAAGGTGTCGAGAGAGAATTGGATTTGCTTAGACAATGTGTGGTTGATAAACAAGGATCGGTTTTTTCGCTTGTTTAGCAAGGTATGGAATGTATCGTCAAATATGCAATATGATTCCACAAGATCTAATTTCGTTCAAGTAAGGGATTCTAGCCAATTGAAAGGATCTTTTGATCAATCCATAGATCATTTCGATTCCATTCGTAATAAGGATTCGGAATATCACACATGGATCAATCAAAGAGAGATTCAAAAAGAAGGGTCGATTCTTTGGGATCCTTCCTTTCTTCAAACGGAAGGAGCAGAGATAGAATCAGACCGATTCCCGAAAAGCCTTTCTGGAGATTCCTCAATGTCCCGGCTATTCACGGAACGTGAGAAGCAGATGAATAATCATCCGCTTCCGGAAGAAATCGAAGAATTTCTTGGGAATCCTACAAGATCAATTCGTTCTTTTTTCTCTGACAGATGGTCAGAACTTCATCTGGGTTCGAATCCTACTAAGAGGTCCACCAGAGATCAGAAATTATTGAAGAAACAACAAGATCTTTCTTTTGTCCCATCCCGGCGATCGGAAAAAAAAGAAATCATTGATATATTCAAGATAATTGCGTATTTACAAAATACCGTCACAATTCATCCTATTGCATCAAATCCGGGATGTGATAGGGTTCCGAAGGATGAACCGGATATGGGCAGTTCCAACAAGATTTCATTCTTGAACCAAAATCCATTTTTTGATTTATTTCATCTATTCCATGACCGGAAGAGGGGAGGATACGTGGGGCGCCACGATTTTGAATCAGAAGAGAGATTTCAAGGAGTGGCAGATCTATTCACTCTATCAATAACCGAGCCGGATCTGGTGTATCATAAGGGTTTTGCCTTTTCTATTGATTCCTGCGGATTGGATCAAAAAAAATTCTTGAACGAGGTATTCAACTCCAGGGATGAATCGACAAAGAAATCTTTATTGGTTCTACCTCCTATGTTTTCTGAAGAAAATGAATCTTTTTATCGAAGGATCAGAAAAAAAGGGGTCCAGATCTCCTGCGGGAATGCTTTGGAAGATCCAAAACCAAAAAGAGTGGTATTTGCTATCAACACCATACTGAAGGCATTCAATCAACATAGATTGATCCAAAATCTGATTCCAATCCAATATAGCATCCATGGGTACATAAGAAATGTATCAAATCGATTCTTTTTAATGAATAGATCCGATTGCAACTTCGAATACGGAATTCAAAGGGATCAAATAGGAAATGATACTCTGAATCAGAGAACTCAAAGGAAATTTACGATCAACCAACATTTATCGAATTTGAAAAAGAGTCATAAGAAATGGTTCGATCCTCTTATTTCTCGAAGCGAGAGATCCATGAATCGGGATCCTGATGCATATAGATACAAATGGTCCAATGGGAGCAAGAGTTTCCAGGAGGATTTGGAACATTTCGTTTCTGAGCAGAAGAGCCGTTTTCAAGTAGTCTTCGATCGATTAGGTCTTAATCAATATTTGATTGATTGGTCTGAGGTTATCGAAAAAATTGATTGGTATTGGTCGGAATTTTTCGACAAAAAAGATCCTTCTAAGTCACTTCGTTTCCTTTTGTCGAAGTTACTTCCCCTTTTGTCCTATTTGTCCAATTTGTCCAAGTCGCTTCTTTTCTTTTTGTTTAGGTCACTTCCTTTTTTCTTTGTGAGTATCGGGAATAGCCCCATTCATAGGTCCGAGATCCACATCTATGAGTTGAAGGGTCCAACTGATCAACGCTTCAATCAGTTGTTAGAATCAATAGGTCTTCAAATCGTTCATTTGAATAAATTGAAACCCTTCTTATTGGATGATCATGATACTTCCCAAAAATCGAAATTCTTGATCAATGGAGGAAGAGTATCACCGTTTTTGTTCAATAAGATACCGAAGTGGATGATTGACTCATTCCATACTAGAAAAAATCGCAGGAAATCTTTTGAGAAGACCGATTCCTATTTCTCAATGATATCCCACGATCGAGACAATTGGCTGAATCCCGTGAAACCATTTCATAGAAGTTCATTGATATCCTCTTTTTATAAAGCAAATCGACTTCGATTCTTGAATAATCCACATCACTTCTGGTTCTATTGTAACAAAGGATTCCCTTTTTATGTGGAAAGGACCCCTATCAATAATTATGATCTTACGTATGGACAATTCCTCAATATCTTTTTCATTCGCAACAAAATATTTTCTTTGCACGTCGGTAAAAAAAAAGATGTTTTTTTGGAAAAAGATACTATTTCACCGATCGAGTCACAGGTATCTAAGATATGCATACCTAAGAATTTTCCGCCGAGTGGTGCCGAACCGGATAACTTGGACAAATCTTTTCATTTTCCAATTCGATCCGCTCCATTCGTTCGTAGAGCTCTTTACTCGATCGCAGACATTTTTGGAACACCTCTAAGAGAGGGACAATTAGTCAATTTTGAAAGAATTTATTGTCAAGCTCTTTCAGATATGAATCCATCTGATTCAGAAGGGAAGAACTTGCATCAGTTTCTCAATTTCAATTCAAAGATGGGTTTGATTGACTCTGAGAAATATTTATTACCATCCGAAAAGAGGAAAAAACGGAGTCTTTATCTAAATAAATGCGTTGAGGAAGGGCAGATGTATAGAACCTATAGTGCTTTTTCAACTCTCTCAAATATGTTTCAAACATATATGCCATGGTTCTTTACTTCGACAGGGTACAAATATCTCAATTTCATTCTTTTAGATACTTTCAAAAAAGTATATAATTCAGACCTATTGAGGATAGCGATACTAAGTAGCAGTCAAAAATTGTTATCCCTTTTTGAAGATATTATAGATAGATTAGATATAGATATATCATGGCCAATTCTTCAGAACAAATTGCGGGAGATTCTTCTTCCACAAAGGAATCTGATAAGCGAGATTTCGAGTAAGTGTTTACATAATCTTCTTCTGTCCGAAGAAATGCTTCGTCGAGATAATGAGTCACCCGTTTCATTGATATGGGAATTTCCGGGATCACCAAATGTTCGGGAGTTGCTCTATTCAATCCTTTTCCTTCTTCTTGTTGCTGGATATATCGTTCGTAGACATCTTCTCGTTGTTTCCCGAGCCTCTAGGGAGTTACAGACAGAGTTGGAAAAGATCAAATCTTTGATGATTCCATCATACATGATTGAGTTGCGAAAACTTCTGGATAGGTATCCTACATCTGAACTGAATTCTTTCTGGTTAAAGAATCTCTTTCTAGCTGCTTTAGGATATTTTCTAGAAGAAATACGGGCTTTTGGCGGCAAGATGCTATCGGGTGGTGGTCCCGCTTATGGGGTCAAATCAATACCTTCTAAGAAGAAATATTGGAATATCAATCTCATTGATATCATCGATTTCCTAAGTATCATACCCAATCCCATCAATCGAATCACTTTTTCGAGAAATACGAGACATCTAAGTCGTACAAGTAAAGAGATCTATTCATTACTAAGAAAAAGAAAAAATGTGAACAGTGGTTGGATTGATGATAAGATCGAATCCTGGGTCGCGAATACTGATTCGATTGATGATGCCGAAAGAGAATTCTTGGTTCAGTTCTCCATCTTAAGGAAAGAAAAAAGGATTGATAAAATTCTATGGAGTCTGACTGATAGTGATCATTTATCAAAGAATGGTTCTAGTTATCAAATGATTGAACAACCAGGATCGGTTTACTTACGATACTTAGTTGACATTCATAAAAAGTATCTAATGAATTATGAGTTTCATAGACCCTCTTTAGCAGAAAGACGAGTATTCCTTGCGCATTATCAGACAATCACTTATTCACAAACCTCGTTTGGGGCTAATAGTTTTCATTTCCCATCTCATGGAAAACCCTTTTCACTCCGCTTAGGCCTATCCCCCTCTAGGGGTATTTTAGTGATAGGTTCTATAGGAACTGGACGATCCTATTTGGTCAAATACCTAGCGACAAACTCCTATCTTCCTTTCATTACAGTAGTTCCGAACAAGTTCCTGGATGAAAGGCCTCAATTTTTTGAGGATATTTATGATGATAGTGATGGTGAGGATATTTTTGATAATAGTGGTGCTCATCATACTCATCATAGTGAGGATATTGAGGATATTGATGATAGTGAGGATAGTGAGGATATTGATGGGGAGCTGCTAACTATGACGAATGAGGAGGTGGATATGGTAGACCGCTTTTATATCACCTTTCAACTCGAATTAGCAAAAGCAATGTCTCCTTGCATACTATGGATTCCAAACATTCATGATCTGTCTCTGGATGCGTCGAATTACTTATCCCTCGGTCTATTAGTGAACCATCTCTCCAGGGATTGTGAAAGATCCTCCAATAGCAATATTCTTGTTATTGCGTCGACTCATATTCCCAAAAAAGTGGATCCCGGTCTAATAGCTGCGAATAAATTCAATACGTGCATTAAGATACGAAG